CGGATTAAGAGGGCGGGTTGGTTGAGAGTTAGAGGAAAACATATGGTTACTTTTTTAGGGGTATCTAAACTTTTTACTTGGAAGGCAAATGTACTGGCTATACTAAAAAGTATTATATTAAGGTGGCGATAAGTGGAAGAAATAGGATGAGTGATATACAAGCAATGATTACGATTGGAAGGGAGAGAGTGTAATTTATAGGATTTAGGTGTATAGATGGGGAGAGGGATGTAGATGTTGAGAGTAGGAGATTGAGATAAAAATAAAGATTTATTAATGACCCGGAGATTAAGATAATAATGATGATGAATGAGTTGTGGGTTACGAGGCCTTGGATTGCTTGAAGCTTGGGAAGGAATCCTAAAAGAGGAGGGACTCCTGCTAAAGAGAGGAGGAGTATAGAAATTGTTATTTTGTGAGTTGGGGAGAGGTTAGCAGTGTTTGGGTGTGATTTAAGGTTTTTAGGAAGAAGAATAGAGATAATAGCTGTAGTAATTGTTACGTATACTGTAAAATAGCAAAGGGCTAGAGAGGGGGTTTCTGAGGATAAAGCCAGGAGTCAGCCGAGATGAGTGAGGGAGGAGTAGGCTAGTAGGCCTCGAAGCTGGGTTTGGAGAATACCTCCAATTCCACCAATTAAAGCTATAGATGCAGCCATGATAATTACTAAATGGTTGAGTTTAGAGGCAATAGATAGAATAACAACAGGGCTGATTTTTTGAACTGTTATTAAGAGTCAGACTAAAGGTCAAGAGAGGCTATTTAGTATATTTGGGTATCAGCAGAATGCTGGAGGACCCCCTGCTTTTATTAGAACAGCGGATTGAAAAATAATATCACATCATGAGTTTATTGATGTTATTGATAGTCTGGCTCTAACAATAATTAATCCAGAGGCTACAGCTTGGATTCTAAGGTAAAGAGGGGCGGTAGAGACTTCTTTTTTGTTTCGGGATCTGCCTAAAATGGGGAGAAAGGCAAATATATTTAATTCTAGTCCAATTCAGAGCATAAATCATTGATTAGAAGAAATGGTAATTAAAATTCCTAGAATTATAGTGGTAACTAGGACTATACGGGTTGGGAGTCACATAAAAGCAGGAAGCGATTTAAACGCCTCAAAGGAAGGTTAGAAGCCTTCTTTTGTCTCAGACCTGCTTTAGTGTCATTCTAATGAACCTTCACGTCATTCGTGAATTAGACCTAAAAGGAGAATAAGGAGAAATAGGAATATTGAGATGAAGATAAATTGGGAATGGAGGGTTTTTAAAGCGGAAGGTAGAGGGAGTAGGAGCACAACTTCAATGTCGAATATAAGGAAGATTACGGCTAATAGAAAGAATCGTAAGGAGAATGGGATTCGGGCAGATTTATTAGGATCAAATCCGCATTCAAATGGGGATGTTTTTTCTCGGTCTTTGTTTGCACGAGCATTTAGGAATCATGCTAGGATAAAGACAGCGATGGTTAAGAGTATAGCCATAAAAGAGAGAGCTAATGATTGAGTCATTCTTTTGAGGCCAAAGGAGGCCTTCATCGGATTAAAAGCCCGCCGCTTCTAAAAGCTTTCAAAAGTAAGGTATTGGGTTTAATCCATGTTTAACTTCATCAAAGTTATCCGTTTTATCCGGCACAATACCAAATTAATGAGTTTAAAATTATGCAAATGGGGGAGATAAAAATTAGAATGCCTAAGGAAAGAGGGAGGAATCTTTTTCAAGTAAGATATATTAGATGATCATATCGCATTCGAGGGAGAGTAGCCCGAATTCAAATAAAAATAAAACTAATAAGAAGGGTGATTGATGGTGTTAATAGTCAGGGGTATGGAATAAATAGAAGGGCTGTGAATAGACTTATTACTAGAATGTTGGCGTATTCAGCCATAAAAATAAGAGCGAATCTTCTTCTTCTATATTCGATATTAAATCCTGATACTAGTTCTGACTCACCTTCTGATAGATCGAAAGGGGTTCGGTTTGTTTCTGCTAAAAGGGTAATGAATCATAGAATGGCCACAGGAAATAGAGATAGAAGGGGTCATGAGTGAATTGTTATGGTGAGAGAGCCGAAATTTAGGGTTTGGGTCAAACAGATGGCAGATAGAAGAATTAGGGCCATACTAATTTCATAGGAGATTGTTTGAGCAATTCTTTGGAGGGCGCCCAGAAGGGAATATTTGGAATTAGATGATCATCCTGCAAATAGAACTGTGTATACATTAAATCTTGAGATACAGAGGAAGAGCAAGATTCTAAATGGTATAAAGAAAGAAGGGAATGCGTGGGGGTAAAGAGATCACAGAATAAGGGCTAGGGTAAGGGCGGTTATGGGGGATAAGAAAAAGATTAATATGTTGGACTTATAGGGAATTGATTGTTCTTTTGTGAATAATTTAAGTGCATCCGCCAGTGGTTGAGGAATTCCTATTATTCTTACTTTATTAGGACCTTTACGAATTTGGAAATAGGCAAGTCCTTTTCGCTCAAGGAGAGTATAGAAGGCTATACCAAGAAGGGCTATTACGTAGGTAAGAAGAGTAGATAGAAATGGGGATAGGGTCATGGCTCTGTGGGGATACTTATTGAGTATGGGAATTAGAGAGACTTTTAAACGAGTTAAACGTTTTTTAATGACTTTCAAAATCATGTGTTTTCGAAACAAAAAGTCAGGCATGTGTAGAGTTTATTGATTTTGTATCAGTGCAGATAAGCTAACATGACAAGAAAGAAAAGAATTTAGGGGGTTAGGGATTTTTTGTGAAATAACTATATTATAGCCGTTTAAGGTCCTTTCGTACAATCAAACGGAGGGGGTTATTTACTTTATGGATAGAATCTGACCTGGCTTACGCCGGTCTGAACTCAGCTCATGTAAGACTTTAAAGGTTGAACAAACCTACCGTATAAAGCTGCTGCACTTTATGGATGTCTTAAGCCAACATCGAGGTGCCAAACTTTCCCTTCGATTTGGGCTCTTAGGGAAAATTAGCCTGTTATCCCTGCAGTAGCTTGTCTCTTGTCTTTTTGAGGATCAGTTAAAAGGATTATTATCCTTAAGATTGGAGGGGGACGCTAGTTTTGGTCCCCAGTCGCCCCAACTAAACTAGATGAGACATAGTGAGTTTATTAAAATATTTATGAATAGGTCTGACTAGTAAAGCTTGACAGGGTCTTCTTGTCCTATAAAGTTATTCAGGCCTTTTCGCCTGAAGGTTAGTTTTTATGTGTGAGAAAGAGACAGCATAGCTCTCATGTGTCCATTCATACTAGCCACCAATTAAGAGGCAAATGATTATGCTACCTTAGCACGGTCAGGTTACCGCGGCCGTTTAACACGTATGTCACCGGGCAGGATGTACCTCTAATATTTTCAAGAGGCAATGTTTTTGGTAAACAGTTGGAGCTAGAGTTTGCCGAGTTCCTTTTAATCATTTATAAATTTTGAAGAGTTATTTAAGATATAATACTTGTGTTAGCAGAATTAGTTCTCTTGAAATTGGAGAGAATAAGCTTTGGGGTGTTTATCTTGATTAGAAATTTATGGATTTGGTTTGTGGGCCTGTAACGGTCTCTTTAAGATGGCTGTTGGTAGGCCTACTTTAAGGGTAGTCCTTAATTTTTGATAAATAGGATTCTATGAGCTTATCCTCATAGAAATGTCATTCTAATGGATTAGATGATCGTTTAATGACGGGTAAAAGCTATCCAGCTATCAACTAATGCGGAAGGTATGTAGCCTCTGGAATATAGATATTTTTTTCAACTGTACTGACACACAGATTGATTAGCTCTTAGCAAAATATATCCAGCTCCTTAGTTTTCGGGAATTTAACCTTTGGTAAGGGGTTTGCTAACCCATGATGCAAAAGGTACAATTGGTTAATTATTAGATTAAAATTTAATTATTTCCTTGCGGTGGGAGTTTATGTGGATTTAAGGGGTTTATTGAATTCATTGATTTGGTTGGGGTTATTAGGTTAAAAGGAAGTTAGTTTTATGGGATTGGAATAAACGTCTTGACGTTTTGTTTTCAGTGTAAGTGAAAGGCATCTATAATGCTTTATTCCAGGTCTAGACCCAACTTCCGTTAGGTCAACTTTGTTACGACTTATCCCATCTTTCGACGGGAGCGACGGGCGATTTGTACACGTTTCAGATGGCCAGATTCATGGATTTGTTCTGTAAATTCATTACTTCTAAGTCCTTCTTTGTAAAAATGTTTACAATTAGAATACGCGGATATGTTTATTTGAGTTGTAACCCACGAGGTCCTTATTATAGGCTGCACTTCGACCTGACATAGTGAGGTCGGGCTCGTTGGGCCTACTTGGTCTTTTAGAGGTAGACTGATGACGGCAGTACACAGGCTGCGAGCTAAATAAGGTTGGGTATAGCGCGGATCATCGGATTATTTCGCAGGTTCCCCTAGGTGGGTTGAAACGCCGCCAATTTCTTTGGGTTTTAAGTCTGGGCTCGTACTGCCCTAGGATGGTAAGGCTTAGGATAAAAGGGTATCTAATCCTTGTTTCTGTCTAAGCTGTGATAAATGATTGTGTGTTATTTATGGAATAGAGTTTAGGTTTAAATTGGACCTATTGCTATAAATGTTTATAACTATATTAGATAAAGTTATGCTTTCTTGGGCCTGTCGTCTAACCGCGATAGCTGGCACGAATTTGATCAGCCCTAAAGCCAGTCCCTTATTCTTACTTGCGTAAATAGCTAAAATTTCAATACTGCAGGCGCAAAGGAGTAGGGAGAAAGAACTTTATAAATTATATTTTATTTTTGTTGGTGGGACATTTAGAGAGGAATAATGGTTTTGCGGGTATGAATATCTTGCATGTATTAGTAGGGTGGCGTAGGAAGCAGAATTGCTAGAATCAAACAATTTAGTGGGTTAGCAGGAGAGCGAGTATCTCATTTTCGGGGCATGAGCCCAATAGCTTATTTAGCTTATCTTGCTTGGATAATCAGTAGGGAGTGAGACCCTATCTTTTGAGCCTAAATCAAATGCATAGTTTTGCTAACTGATTTGTTGTATTCTTTAGTTTAGAAAAGTTAGAGGATTATTACGTTAAAATTAAATGATTGGTCAATTTGGAAAAATAAGATTGGAAAAATGAATTTATATATAGGGGTTTAGGGAGTAGAAATTTTGAAATTTAGTGCATTTTTAGTGCATTTTAGATGCATTTTAGTGCATTTTAGAAAATGTAAGTGCTAGTTTAGCCTGAACATAGAAATAAAGAGTGCATAGGGCGGGTATAGGGGTGCGAGGGCCAATTTTTATTTTGGAGGGGGGGTGTGTCAAAACAGTGATTTGATGGCGTAATAGGCTGTTAGTGATAGGTTTTCTTTAAGTTTAGGTTTTTATATGGCATATATAGTGAAAAATCGACAGTTTAGCTGAAAAAAAAATACTATAGTAAATTTGAAATAATTTCATGTAGATAAATAATATTAAATAATATATATATATGAATTTAATTAATATATATAAATAAATTAATATATATTTATATATTTTATAAGATAATATATATATATATATATATATATATTATAATTTTAAAAAAAAAGGGAAATTAGGGCAGCAGAAATGCTGGGGGATTATTTTTAAAAAAAGGAAAGTTAGAGGATTGTAACGTTGGATGTGAGATGTGGATTAACATGTAGAGGTTGTTAAGTCGGTCTATCTTTTGAGCTTAAATCAAATGCATTTATTTGCTAACATGTTTGGATAAGCCCCGGCAGAAGTATGCGTTTTTAGATTTGCAATCTAACGTTGTAGGACTCAACTACGGGGCCTATAGTCATAGGCAGATTAGGGATGTTTTTATAATTAAAAGAAAAAGAGGGATGGCATGGAGTATCATTAGAATGTGGGTTCGAGTGTAGCTATATATTGTTAATGGGTTGGTGAATGAAGGAAGGGATCCGTGTTGAGTAGATGTAAATAGAATGAGGGAGTAAGTTGCTGCTATAAATGATGTAAGGGCAATTGGAATTGCTAGGGATGTTGAGATGGATAGAATTGAGGTGAGTAATATAATTTCTCTTAGGAGGTTTAGGGAGGGAGGGGCTCCAAGGTTTGCGGCAAGAAGTACAAATCATCATAGAGTTATAGCTGGGAATAATGATAGTATGCCTTTGGTTAAAAATAGTCTTCGTGTTTGGGTAGTTTCGTAAGTAGAGTTAGCAATGGCGAATAGGGCGGAGCTACATAGGCCGTGGGCTAGTATTATAGCTAAAGCGCCTTCTCAGCCCCAAAGGGAGTTGGATATGGCTCCGGCAGTAAGAAGGGCCATATGGGCTACAGATGAATATGCGATTAGGGCTTTTAGGTCAGGTTGGCGAATGCAGGTAAGGCCTGTTATTACACCACCTACTATACAGATTGCTATAATAGAGTTTGATATAGCGGCGTTAATGGATATGATAATATTACTTATTCGAAGAAGGCCGTATCTCCCTAATTTTAGGAGAACTCCAGCTAGTACTATGGAGCCTGCTACTGGGGCCTCTACGTGGGCTTTAGGGAGTCAGAGATGGACACCGTATATTGGTATTTTTACTATAAATGCTGCCATTATTACAAGTCTAATCAGATTTCTGGGGTTGGAGAGGAAGCATGTGGGGTGAAGAGAGAATATATTGAGAGAATTAAATTGATGGGCGATAGAGGCGATTCCTATAAGGAGGGGGAGGGATGCGGTGATGGTGTATATTATTCTATAGAGGCCGGCTTGAAGGCGTTCCGGCTGATATCCCCAGGTTAGAATGAGGAATAGGGTCGGAATGAGGGATGCTTCAAATGCGATATAGAATATAAGAAGGTTATTGACAGAAAATGATAAAATTAAGAAGAATAGAAGGGCTAGGCATGTGATTAGAAACGTGTGAGGGAGTTTTTTTATAGTTTTGATAGGGTAGCTCGCAATTAATATGAGTATTGTAATTCAGGTGGAAAGGATTAGAAGTGGGATTCTTATATTATCGAGAGTTAGGGATTCTGTTAGAGATGTAGGAATATTTATAGGGGAAAAGTATAGAATGAGAATTAAAGATAGGAATATTAGAGTATGAATTGAGTGGTGTCATGATGGGATTAGAAGTAGGGCGATAGTGGGGATTAGAATTTTTAACATTTATTTATTGAGAGGGCTTGAATTAGGTCTGAGCCGAAGGCGTGAGTTAATTTTACTAGGCAGGCTAGGCCTAAAGCTGCTTCACAGGCTGCAAAGGTAGAAGGATAAAATGAGAAATAATGATTTATAGATATGAATAGGGATAGCGTGAGTGTTAGAATAGCGGCTTCTAGGAATAGGAGGATTATTAGGAAATGGTGGCGCTGGGTTGAAAGACTAAAGTAGATAGTGATGGCTAGGATGGGGAGAAAGTCAGAAGGCAGTAGGTTCATTACCAAGAGTGTGATGAGGACACATTTTCGACTTACAAGACCGAGGCTTTGAATATTAAGCTATCTTGGTTATCAGGTTGCAGGAGGAGCCCTGAATTTTAGCTCCCAAAGCTAAGGTTTTAATAAACTACAACCTGGGTATCTAGTAATAGGAATTACAGTATTAGCGTGAAAAGCTAAGGTATTAAGTTATACTATAGATACATTAAAGGATAGATAATCATTTCAGCTTCTTCAGAGCTGCGCTTTGAAATTTAAGCTACTTTAATATGTAAGAAGGAGAATTACTAGTGTGGTAACGAATAGGACTATAATAAATGAGGTTAGGGGGAGGGCTTGGAGAGATTGGATATGTGAGCCTGTTCGAGTAATTATTTTGTAGGTCCCCTGAGGCCCTAGCAGTTCAAATCATCCGTGATCATTTAGTTTAGTTGATGTGTTAGATAGGGCATAGAAGGGGGTTGAAATTCTTTGTGTGGAGATAGGAACTATTTGTCATATCGATGTTATATTGAAGTGGATAGTTTGGGTGGAAATTATTTTTGCTTCAGAGGTGATGTTTGGGGCCTGAGTTATTCAGACAAGGAAAGTTGCTAGTAGGCCCACTAGGATAGGTATAAGTTTTCATATAATAGGAAGAGTGGGATGTGAGATAGGGGAAATTAGAGATCAATTTAGGATGCACCCTAGAGTAATTGCTTTTAGGGTTAAAAGAACTATTGGGATAGAGCAGTTTAAATCGGTGTCATGGGTGTATAATATAGGCTGGTTTTGAACTGGGGATCAAAGGACGCTGAGTATAAATCGAATTGAGTAAGCTGTAGTTAGGGCTGTTGCGACAATAAATATTAAAATAATGAGGGAGTTGTGGGGGTAAAATAGGGCCGATTCAATGATTAAATCTTTTGAGTAGAATCCACTAAGAAACGGACTTCCGCATAGAGCTAGATTAGCAATTATAAGACACGAGGTGGTTAGGGGTATTTGATTTCAGGTATTTCCTATGTGACGTAAATCTTGGGTGTGGTGATGGGTATGAATAATGGTTCCTGCGCAGATAAAAAGGAGAGCTTTGAATATGGCGTGGGTAAGAAGATGGAATAGGGCTAATTTTTGGTTGCCTATGCCGAGCCTTGCTATTATTACACCTAGTTGGCTGAGAGTAGATAATGCAATAATTTTTTTTATATCACATTCTCCTATTGCTCTGTAGCCGGCCATTAGTATAGTTATCGAGGCAATTAAAAGAAGAGTTGGGCAAAATCAAGAAGTTTTATTAAGGAATGGGGCAAAACGAATTAGTAAGAAAACTCCTGCTGTTACTAGGGTAGATGAGTGGACTAGAGCTCTCACAGGGGTTGGGGCTGCTATCGCTGCAGGAAGTCAGCTAGAGAAGGGCAGTTGGGCTCTTTTGGTCATGGCAGCAATTATGATTGCTATAGATAGGAGGGAGTTTATATGGGTATCTCATATTGAGATGATTGTTCAGTGGCCTTGATTTAAGGATCATCCGATTCTTAAAAGGAGGAATGCATCTCCAATTCGATTGGATAGAACTGTGATTATACCTGCTCCAAGAGATTTTGGATTCTGATAGTAGATAACTAGAAGGAATGAGACTAATCCTAGACCGTCTCAGCCGATTAGTAGGGCGATTAGGTGAGGGATAAAAATAAGAAGATTTATTGATAGTACAAATAGAAGGACTAAATAGGTAAAGCGACTTAAGGCTTTGTCATCTTGTATGTAAGATTTGGCGAAATTTATAACATTGGCTCTAATGAATAGGACTGCGGAACAAAATAATATTCCTGTTTGATCAATAATTAGGGGGAGATAGATAGGAGAAGTTGAGATTTGGACTAGTGATCATTCTAGTAGAATTGTTGAGGTGCAAGTTAGTGCCAGGGGGGTGGCAATTAATCAGAGGGATCAAAGGAGGTATGTAGCAATAGATGGGGTCATGGTTAAAGACATTTTAGAATGTATCTCCGTGGCCACAACGCGGTGTTTTAATAAACTACTTTAACTGCTTTCTGGGGGTAAATTCCTCTTCCTAAGTGCAAGTTAGGGGTTCTTTATAAACTAAGATAGCAAGACAGAGAGAGATTAGTTACTCTCATTGAGCGGGCCGAAACCGCTTTAGATATTTCTTCTGTCTAGTGAGAATGGTCTTCGGAATATATAGAGAGTAGAAGGCAGAAAATGAATGCTTGAATTATTCCTATTGCAACTTCAAATAAGATGTATCCTATATGGGCTGGCATAAGAATAATAAATAGAGAAATGTTTTGAATTAAGAGAAGGGAGATGATATATGAGCCCATTAGAGCCAGAACGATATGGCCGGCACTTATGTTGGCTGCTAGACGGAATGAAAGAGTTGCAGGCCGAACTATGATTCTAATTGTTTCGGCTAGTGTAAGGAATGGGTTTAGTCAGTCTGGTGCTCCTTCAGGAAGTAGAGCCGCAGTAAAGGATGAGATACTGTTTTTAGCAGATCTGATTATTAGGGCTAATCATAGAGGAAGACCGAATGAAAGGGTGAATAGGAGGTGGCTAGAAGCTGGGAGAACATAGGGAATTAGGCCAGTTCAATTGGTTAAAATAAGGAATAAAAATAAAGGACTAATAATTCTAGTCATACCTTTAATTGATTTTCCTAGGGTTCGTCTCATTTGATCATTTATAATAGTTATTGGGACTGATAGGATTTGAGATGTACGAGTGGGGGCAATTCATAGGAATGATTGGATAGCAAAAATTGGAATAAGATTAGCTAGTCAGATTAGAAGAGTATTAAGTGATTGAGTGTTTGAAGAAGTTTGAATTAGGGAGGGGTCGAATGAGGAGAATAGGTCAGTTATCATTAGAGCTCGAAAAGGTGTATTTTCTTTTTAAGGTTTGAAGCCTTAGTGTTTATATAACATAGAGCTCTTATAGTTTATAGTTTATTAGGATGTCAGATATTAAGGTAATTGGAGGGACTATAATATAGTATGTGAAATATAGGAAGGTGAGGATGGCGCCGAGGGTATCATAAGGGGCTTCTACTGGGCATCCTCCAATTCAGGTAAGAAGAATTAGAACAGCTACAAGGAACCAGAAGGCTGGTTGTTTTATAGGGTAGAAGGCAGAGCCTAAACGACTTGATTTGAAAATAAATGGAAGAGAGAAGGGCATGAGGAGAGCAATGGCCAGAGCTAGGACGCCACCTAGTTTATTGGGAATTGAACGTAAAATTGCGTAGAGTCAGAGAAAATATCATTCTGGTTGAATATGAATTGGAGTTATTAGGGGGTTAGCCGGGATAAAATTTTCGGGGTCCGTTAATAGGTTGGGGGTAAGGGTAGAAATTAGTCCAAGGATTGTTAGAAGAACAAGGAAGCCTAACAGGTCTTTGTAAGAGTAATATTGGTGGAATGGGATTTTTTGGCTGTTACTAGATACTCCTAGAGGGTTATTAGAGCCTGTTTGGTGGAGGAATAGAAGATGGATTACTGTAAGTGCTACAGCTACAAATGGGAGTATAAAGTGTAGAGCAAAGAAACGATTTAAAGTGGCGTTATCTACTGCAAACCCGCCTCAGAGTCATTCGACTAGCGTTTTTCCGATATAGGGGATGGCACTGAAAAGATTGGTAATTACAGTAGCCCCTCAAAATCTTATTTGTCCTCATGGAAGAACATATCCTATGAATGCTGTTGCTATTACTAAAATAAATAGGATTATTCCAATGTTTCATGTTTCTATTAGAATAAATGATCCGTAGTATATACCTCGGCCTATATGGATGTATAGACAGAGAAAGAATGCGGAGCCTCCATTAGCGTGAACATTTCGAAGTGCTCAGCCATAGTTTACGTCTCGTGTAATATGGATTACTGAGGAAAAAGCTATATCTACATGTGGAGTGTAGTGTATAGAGAGGAAGAGGCCTGTAATGATTTGAATTGTGAGGCAGAGACCTAGAAGAGAGCCGAAATTTCATCAGACGGAGAGGTTTCCTGGAGCGGGGAGGTCAATTAGAGAGTAATTGATTGGTTTAAGTAGGGGATGGTGTTTACGAATAGGGTTATGCATGGAATTTTCGGAGGGGTCCTTGGTTTACTTGTGTTACTTTGACTGTAGCGATTAGAGTCAGAAGTAGTAGAAGGACAAGGAATAAAAAGAAAGGTGCGTTTATAGTGTCTATAATTAAGAAAATTTCATTTTGGGGAGGAGTAAGAAGAGAAGGAGATCAGAATGTAAGAGATATTAGGGTAAATATGATTAATGAGAATTTTATTATAGGGTAGAAATTATGGATTTGGTTAGGGGCAGTAGCAGTAAAGTAAGCAAATATTACTAATAGGCCTCCTACGTAAATTAAAAAGGTGAATATAGCTAATCAGGCCGATGTGCATGCAGCGATTGTGAGTGATCCGGCAATGGCAATAAGTATAATTCAGACTCCTAAGGTTACTGGAGATGAGGCAAATAGTAATGATGAGATTAAAGCTGTGATTAGAGAACTTAGGGCTAAGATTGTCATTTGTGGTCGGGACATGCCCTCTTTAGAGGTCAAAGCTCTATGTGCAGGAATTACACTAGATCACAAGGTTAAGATCCTCATCAGTAAATACAGATAAAGAGGAAAATTCATACTACGTCAACAAAGTGTCAGTATCAGGCTGCAGCTTCAAACCCAAAGTGGCGGTCAGTAGAGTAATGGTTTAAAAATAGTCGAAGGAGGCAGACTGCGAGGAAGGTTGTACCAATTAGAACGTGAAGGCCGTGGAATCCAGTTGCAACGAAGAATGTTGAGCCGTAGATTCTGTCAGCAATAGTGAATGGTGCTTCGATGTATTCTCCTACTTGAAGGAAGGTGAAGTAGATGCCTAGTGCGATTGTTAGGGCTAGGGCTGCTTTTGATTCTTTGCCGTTTGCTTCTACTATTCTATGGTGCGCTCAGGTAACAGTCGCCCCTGAGGCTAGAAGAACAGCAGTATTAAGGAGTGGTACCCTAAATGGGTTAATTGGGGTAATACCTGTAGGAGGTCAGGTACATCCTAGTTCAGGGGTTGGGGCTAGGCTTCTGTGGAAGAAGGCTCAGAAAAATGAAAGGAAGAAGCAAACTTCAGATAGAATAAATAGAATTATTCCAAATCGGAGGCATTGAAGTAGATTTTTTGTATGTAGGCCTTTAAATGTTCCTTCCCGAATGATGTCTCGTCATCATTGGATTATAGTTAAAATTGTGCAAAGTAGGCCTAATATAAGAAGAGTCATGTTATTACAGTGGAATCATTGAAGTAGGCCGGATGTAAGGAATAGGCCTCTTAGTGAGCCTGTAAGAGGTCATGGGCTAGGTTGTACTAAAAAGTATGGGGTAGCTGGGGCTCAAACAGAAGATGGCATTATTACGAAGTTAGAGTATTTAAGAGATAGGTGGTGGAATCGAGTTTTTAGCATTAGCTTCGGAAAAGTATGATGTATAAGACCATAGTTTAGACGAAGGGGGGGGGTAATAGGAGAAAAATTTTTTCGTTGGAAGATTTACAGTCTTCTGCCTGTCGCTCGGCCATCCTATTAGGATCAGTGTCAAAGGTGGGATGAATGGGAGTGTGTTGAAGGGAGGGATGGGAGTTTAGGAGATTGCATTCATCAGAATATACATATTGAAGCGAGAAGAGAGAGTCAGAAAAAGAGGGGGAGAAGTAGTCATTTAAGGGGGGCAAGATGGGGCATTTGAGGGCCACTGCTAAATGCAGTAATTTGAGGCTGACAATCTCATGTTATAAATTAACTAGGCTCTCAGGGGTTAAGTAGATTGCTCGGGGATATGGGCTCATTGAACAAATGCTATAGGAGAAACAACTTCTACTACAATTGGCATAAATCTATGATTTGCGCCACAGATTTCTGAGCATTGGCCGTAGTATACACCAGGACGAGAGAATGATAAACCGAGTTGGTTTAGTCGGCCTGGAATAGCGTCAGCTTTAACACAGGCAGCGGGGATTGTTCAAGCATGGATTACATCAGTTCTGGTAATAAGAAGACGGAGTTCTGTTTTGTATGGAAGGACGGCGCGGTTATCTACTTCTAGTAGGCGATATCCTCCTTTTGGGAGGTCTTCTTCGTTTAGTATGTAAGAATCAAAGGCTAGATTGGAGTGGAAGTCAGAATATTCGTAGGATCAATATCATTGATGTCCAATGACTTTTAGGGTAAATATGGGAGATTTAAGTTCGTCTATTAAGTATAGAAGATGAAGGGAAGGAATGGCTAGAAATAGTAAAATTACTCCTGGAATAATGGTTCAAATAGTTTCGATTCGTTGAGCTTCCAGAGCGAATCGGTGGGTAAATGAGTTACGTAGAATAAATACGAGAGCATAGCCTACAACAGTTAATACAAGGATAATTATTATTAGAGCTCGATCGTGGAATTTATTTAGCATTATTCTAATAGGAGAACACGGGTCAATTAGGGCGAGTTGTCTAAAGGTTGACATGTTAAGCGGGCCACTATGCGTGGCTTAGGTCTAATTAACAGCTAGATGCCTAATTATTGGCTTCCGCTTAATTAGGCTTTAGGGATGTATACAATTGGGTATGGTTTTCATATTCTTGGCATTCGAGGTTTGTTATGGTGATCGGGAGGGAATACTTCTGAACGTCATTCAATTGCTGATGGAAGATGAGGTATGAATACTAGGGGCCGTTGCGATAGAAGGGCTTCTCATAGAATGAAGATGAAGTATAGAAGTGCTGTAAATGAGATTATAGAGCCAATAGATGAAATAACATTTCATGTTGTATAGGTGTCGGGATAGTCTGAGTATCGGCGAGGGAATCCGGCTAAACCTAGAAAGTGTTGAGGGAAAAAGGTTATATTTACTCCTACAAATATCATCCCAAATTGTGCTTTAGATCATTGGGGTTGTATTATTACGCCAGTTATTAGAGGGAATCAGTGGTTGAAACCGGCAAAGATAGAGAATACTGCTCCTATTCTAAGTACGTAATGGAAGTGGGCTACTACGTAATAAGTGTCATGGAGGACAATATCTAGTGATGAATTAGAAAGAACAATACCGGTTAGGCCTCCACATGTGAATAAGAATACAAATCCAAGAGCTCATACTATAGCAGGGGAATAGTCAACTTTAGAGCCGTATATTGTAGCTAGTCATCTGAAAATTTTAATTCCAGTTGGGACTGCAATAATTATAGTGGCGGCTGTGAAGTAAGCACGAGTGTCTACGTCTATTCCTACTGTAAATATGTGGTGAGCTCATACAATGAATCCTAGAATGGCAATTCCTAGTATTGCATAAATTATTCCTAGTGTTCCAAATGATTCTATTTTGTGTGAGTAGTGGGTAATAATATGGGAGATGATTCCGAATCCAGGGAGAATAAGAATGTATACTTCTGGGTGACCAAAGAATCAGAATAGGTGTTGGAATAGCACTGGGTCTCCTCCTCCGGATGGATCGAAAAAGGAGGTGTTTAGATTACGGTCTGTTAGAAGTATAGTAATAGCTCCTGCTAGAACGGGGAGAGAGAGGAGTAATAGAATAGTAGTCATTTTTACTGCTCAGACAAACAGGGGCATTCGGTCTAATGTTATACCACAACGTAGGCTTTTGGCCGTTGTAATAAAGTTAATTGATGCAAGGATAGATCTTGCTCCTGCAAGATGGAGGGAGAAAATTGCTATGTCTACCGAGGGGCCGGAATGGGCAATATTGCTGGATAGAGGGGGGTATACAGTTCAGCCTGTACCAGCACCTTTTTCAACAGCAGCAGATATAACAAGGAGAATAAGAGAGGGAGGGAGAAGTCAGAAACTTATATTATTTATTCGTGGGAAAGCCATGTCTGGGGCAGCTAGTATTAGAGGGATTAATCACTTTCCAAAGCCGCCAATTAGAACAGGCATTACTAAGAAGAAGATTATAAGGAAGGCGTGGGCGGTTACAATAGTATTATATAGTTGATCTCTTCCAAGTAGGGAGCCTGGTTGGCCTAGTTCTGCTCGGACGAGAAGACTTATAGAGGTTCCTACAAGCCCTGATCAGATTCCAAGGATAAAGTATATTGTTCCAATATCTTTATGATTGGTCGAGAATAATCATCGGGC